GGATCAATTTCTAGTCGCATAGCTTCATAATAATTCTGTAAAGCTTCCGCATAATTTCCTTCGGATTGAGCCGACATCCGTTACGGTCGTCATTCGATTCAAAGAATCTCCGTTTCAGAACCGTACATGAGATTTTCATCTCATACGGCTCCTCCTTTATGTGCATAATGATAATAATACATGGAATCAAAAAGACTGAAATATTCTCATTATAAACTAAGCGGGGCTGGTGTTTTTACAAGAAATCTCTAGCCAACCTTCTTGTAGAAGATCTTTCCTTAACATCAAGCATGTTGGTATTAGATAAAAAAAGTTACTCCAACAATTTCTTTGTCTTCAACGCCCTTTAATTTGCAGGAATTAGTCACTTCAACAGTCTTCGATGGTTATACGGGTATCCAAAATACGAACGAGATGGATGTTTGTTGTCCCAACCATTGTTAGTCCCGATCCTGATAAGGAAAAGGGATAATTTATAACAAAGTTTTCGTGTGTTGATTCCTAGGAGTAGTGCTTCTTCCCCTATGCCCCCTATTGGTACTAGTGGAGTAGGGTTGACCTAACCCATAGGTGTAACCTTTCGCTCAATACTCTAGAATCGACAATTGAAGCATCTGAGGCTGCATTAATCGGGGATACACGACAGAAGGCGTTGTTTTATTTACAAACTTCACCTTCAACAAGCGTAGATTTATTTCCATAATTTTTTTCTTCCTATCCCGAATAATGTTGTCTTTCTCTTAAGACTGAGAGCGGTAAAAATATAAAAAAAAAATAATCAAATCGCACCATCTCTGTAATAGGTGAATGCCTCTTTTTCTCCCGAAGTTGTCGGAATTATTCGTAATAAGATATTGGCTACAATTGAAAAGGTTTTATCAATAAAATTTCCATTTATCCCAGATCTAGACATAGGTGTATTAATTCTATAATTTATTTAAATTCCCTTTCGTGAGAAAACGATCCCACAAACAAAGGAATTGTGCAGTACGAAATAACATAAAAACGGATTCATTAAAATAAAAAGAAAGACCTTTTACTCAAATTGTTTCTTTTTGACAGGAATCAATAAAAAAAAATCCGGGGGCGGTTCATGAATTTGGAATAAATTTATGGGTTAAGAAGTTGGAGTAAAGAGTTGTTGTTGAAAAATCTAAAACTGGAAAGGAATTTTATAATTTTTATGAAAATTGAATAATAGTGTAAACTAAATAGAATCATGATTTAAAGGTATCCATTAAACACAGTCTAAAAAAAATATATCGATCATTGGATTCGTTTCAATTGAGTGATTTAATCCGGTATAAATATTAGAAAGGGCGGAAACACCATCTTCGCAAACATGAATAGATATATATCCTTATTTTACAATTTTTGGATTTATCTTTATCCCCAGCCTCGGAGGAAGGATTTTTCTTTGATGAAAAGTTTTCTATTTTTAGAGTTAAAATTGAATATACATACCTATCCAAAATAATATGAATGACTCACTATTCACTCGGTTTTTGGGCCATAATCATTATGTGGGAGAGATGGCCGAGTGGTTCAAGGCGTAGCATTGGAACTGCTATGTAGACTTTTGTTTACCGAGGGTTCGAATCCCTCTCTTTCCGTACTCGTCAACTGATTCACCAATGTTACTGACTGCAATGCATCAAATAAGAATGGATACTCCAACAGTTAGACCTTTCTTTGATATAGATTATCTATCCCTACCCCGAATTTCTGTGGTACGAAAAATACTGGACAAAATCGACAAGGAATGAAAATACCCTACCGATCTATGATACATGAATAAGAGAAAAATCCCCAGATGAAACCCCTTACCTTACTTACCCCCGGTCCCTTTACTTAAGCCAAAACTAAGGGGGCAAAATTGCCCGAACCCTTGTTATTTTAGTTAGGGTTAAGTCTGACGAGAGTAATATTCTACAACTAGCAATTCGTTTATTTTCAAACCGACCCATTTACTATCTATTATTTGATTGACTAATCCTTCATATTGGAATGGGTGAAGAGTCAAATGTTTTGGTAATTCCTCACGGGGGGGTGAATCAAGATAATTTTGAATCAGAGCCCTGGATTTTTGCTCATCCCTCACTGTAATAATATCTCGGGGTTTGCAGCGATAACTTGGTATATCTACTATACGACCATTAACTAAAATATGTCTGTGGTTAACTAATTGGCGGGCTTGAGGAATAGTCGAAGCCATACCTAATCGAAAAAGGATGTTATCTAAACGCATTTCAAGTAATTGTAGTAAAACCTGACCTGTTGATCCTTTGGCTTTTCCGGCGATCCGAACGTATTTAAGTAATTGTTGTTCTGTAAGACCATAATGAAAGCGCAATTTTTGTTTTTCTTCTAAACGAATACGGTATTGAGATTTTTTGCCGGGGCGCGATTGGTTTCTAAGATCGCTTCCGGTTCTAGGCTTTTTACTAGTTAGCCCCGGTAAAGCCCCCAGACGACGGATTTTTTTGAAACGAGGTCCTCT